CGAAGGCTATCAACTTAGAAATGGAGAGCAATTTGAAGAAATGACTTTAAATCTTTGTGTACTGACCCCTAATCGAATTGTTTGGGATTCAGAAGTGAAAGAAATCATTTTATCTACAAATAGTGGTCAAATTGGCGTATTACCGAATCATGCTCCTATTGCTACAGCTGTAGATATAGGGATTTTGAGAATACGCCTTAAGGACCAATGGTTAACGATGGCTCTGATGGGCGGTTTTGCTAGAATAGGCAATAATGAGATCACTGTTTTAGTAAATGATGCGGAAAAGGGTAGTGATATTGATCCACAAGAAGCTCAGGAAACTCTTGAAATAGCAGAAGCTAGTTTGAAAAAAGCTGAAGGAAAGAGACAAATAATTGAGGCAAATCTAGCTCTCCGACGAGCTAGGACAAGAGTCGAGGCTGTCAGTGCAATTTCATAACTAGTGGGTTCGTTCAAATAATCAAAAGAGTTTCTGTTTCTAAACCCTATTTTGATTGCATTCACTCGACAGAATCCAATCAAGCAGAATCCAATTTTGATATAACGCAATTCAAAAATGAAATAAATCAAAATACAAAATCTATAAAAAGAGAAAAGGGTGGGGCAAAAAACTTATTAGATACCGGAGTCAATGGTATCTAATAAGTTCTACCTACTATTGGATTTGAACCAATGACTCCCGCCGTATGAAAGCAATACTCTAACCACTGAGTTAAGTAGGTCATTTATCATCCCAAAAAGAACCAAATGGAACCCATCCCGTCGATGGATTATAAATATCATATTCCTTATAAGCAATAATAATCGAACCAATACCACTCAAAAATTCAAAAATTTAGGATGTTGGATCATAGAATATTCATCTTGACAACAAATTATATACATGATAAAATATGCATCACAAGCACTAAGGGCTATAGCTCAGTTGGTAGAGCACCTCGTTTACACGCGCGCCAATGTTTTTTCAGGGGAATCCACCATACAATCCAAAAAATGGATCTTATTGAGAAATCTACGTCTTACTCTATAAAAACTTTAAGAGAACAATCGCCTGACGAGAGGTTCGGTCCTATTTGAGTGCCCTTTTAGGTACCAAACAGGCCCCATCTTGAGATATGGATAAGGTGAATACCCGTATATTCAATGCCAGGCATAATGAGTATAAGGCCCTCAAAAAATCTCTTTTCGTCCTATGAACTTGAAGGTGTATGAAGTTTCATATTGGATTTTTTAAGCCGAACGATAGAGACTTCATTTAACTTCAAATTCGAGGCCAAAGGCAGACCTACGTCAAAATAACTTCACCTTTGAAACACTTTGGGAGTGCTCCTGAATTAGAATCCCAAATAATGAATCAGAGCACATGGAGCCATCTCCTTATCTTATTTTTCTGTCAAGAAAAAATATGGCGGATTGGCTGATATTTCTATCAGTTAATGAAAGAGCCCAATGCAAAAAAAATGCATGTTGGGTCTTTGAAACAGTTCATATCATTTTGATAATAATAAGTTTGGTCTGTTTTACCGAGAAGGTCTACGGTTCGAGTCCGTATAGCCCTATAAAAAAATGAATAAAATTCAGATTTTCATTTGAAATAAAAAATTGTATAATTTTGATTTCTTCATTCTTGTTTGTTGCTTGTAACTGACCGGTTGTTTCATTGAAACAAAATTTGTCCTAAAAACTCACTCACGAGAATCGTTTAAAGCAGAACAGAAAAGCCAAAAAACGGATTTCAAGGGATCGAATCCATTTTTTCCAAACAAACCAAACCTTAGTCATTAATCATCGGAGGGAAATTCCATATGAATATGAATTTTCCTGCCCACAATCAAGGGGTTAAGCCAGTGATACTCCTTTTCTTTGGTATACCTTACCAATACCCGGCGAAGAACACCAAAACAAAAAGGGGGGGTGGTCTTCTTTTTCTGTATTCAATCAAGAGACAACCCCACCCAGATCTAATAAACGGAATATACCAACACTAAGATTAAGATATTCGAAATCCCGAGATGGAAATACCTACCCATTCTCGTACATTTGAATACTTGTTCTATTCTAAATTACTAAGAAAAAAACCCCCCGACTCTATTCCTAAAAAATGAAAAAATCAAAATATCGAACTCACATTTTGATAAAGAAAATTCAAATAATCAAAAGAATAATAAATTCGAAATTCTTAAACACAAAATAATAATTCTATTTGCTTTCTTTAGGAAGAATCCTGGGCGAAAACAAGAAAATTTGTCTAAGTGTAACATCTAGAGTTATACTAACTAAAACAATTAAAGAAAATTGAACTAAAAAAATGAAGTAGACTGGAAATAGGATCCCGATCAAGTCCGTCGATAAATCTTGAAATGAGATATGCCCTGCAATAATCAAAGGAAACTAGACAGTTTGGTCAAAATGAATTCTTATTTTGACTAACTAGTTATCGATGACTTTACAACTTCAATTCGACTCAACCAATCCGGTATATTTTCCACGTTCATAG